GTTACTTTTTTGTTTCCATAAACAAATCCGATCTTGCTAAGGATCCCGATATGGATCCTTTAAATATAAACTTTAATGAACAGAGTCGAGAAAATAATCTATTTTTTATTATAAAAAATAGATTATCAATCGATTTGATAATAATGCAAGGATTACCAGCAATCCGTCTTGCTCTCACTAAAGCGATATCCATATAGATATCAATATATCACTTGTGACTTTATTTGTTACAAAACACTAATTTGAATCTCAAATTGAAATGATTTAAATTAAATCATAAGAAGGAATTTGTAAGCTACCCACTTGATTTCCATGGGACTGTAGTTCAATTGGTTAGAGCACCGCCCTGTCAAGGCGGAAGCTGCGGGTTCGAGCCCCGTCAGTCCCGGCGAATTCAATAAAAAAAGACATCAACTCCCCTTTTTGTTTCTGGGCAAGGGGATCAAAATGGTTTCATTTTTTTTTTTCTTTTTTCATCAAGCAAAAGAAAGGGGTATTTCCATTATTTTAACTAGCACCAATTGATGGTAGAGAGACATATGTAAATTAGGATAATTATTGAGAGCATTCAACACTTCAAGAAAGAGATACTGTACGGGGTTTCTGCTTTTTGTCAATTGATCTCCCATTAACTCGTGTAGGAAAATGGAATAGGATGGCGTATAATACGTTTGCCAAGAGTACCTATGTATACTTTTATTTAAGAGGATATTTAAAAAATAAAGATAAAATTAGTCTTCCTTAATGAATATGCTAAAGATTAGAGTCGAAGAAAAAACTCGTAAGAAAATTTAATTTTTAATTTAAGTTAATTTTTTGGAATATTTTAGTTTTTTTTTTACTGGGACTCGTCTTTATCACACTCCACTCCCCTTATTTGTTTTCCAAAAAGACGATAGACCCTTAAAAATTTTTGAAAATTTCAAATTGAACTTCGTACTTGTTTTCTCTATTTGATTTCTGTTGTTTATTTAAGGTTCTTTATAAACTCTTTTTGTAAACAATCTAAGTATAAAGGGTTTTTTTTGATACTACATCAGATGATTGTACAAGTAAAGTACTAGGTTGTAGAAAATAAAGCGGGGAAAAAGAATAATAAAAAAATATTTTTTGATTGGATCAGGTATCTCATTATGTATTCGGTGTGGATAAAGGATCTTCCTATGTTATACTATTAAATTCTTGACGATGAGTCGATTTCATAGCTCCGATATTGTTATTCATGATATTTCTTTCTCTTTCATTCGATATCATCGAAATCTAATTAATCTGAGTGAGTTTACAAGCTAAAGATTTCTCATCTCTATGGGATTAAATCCCGAGATAAAAAAAAAAAAAAAAATAAATAAACGATTAAATTATGGAAGTAAATATTCTTGCATTTATTGCTACTGCACTCTTCATTCTCATTCCTACTGCTTTTTTGCTTATAATTTACGTAAAAACGGTTAGTCAAAATGATTAATTTGAATACAATTTTACTATCAATGAAAAAAAAAGGATTTCAATTTCTCGTCTTAAATGAAAGGAATGCCTTAGACTCAGTAGTAGTATCCTAAGGGGCCCGCTAGTATGGTAGAAAGAGATCTCTTTCTACCATACTAGCCATTTATTGTAATGTATAAAGTACAAATGAAATATCTTAATATATAGGAATCCACCTATATCTCTTTTTTTTTTTTTTATCAATATAATTTAATCAATATAAATAGAATATTAAATGTATGTACATACTTTCTCAATTTCATTTGTTTGTTTGATCCATTTAATACAGATAATCCTAATTCGATGGAAACTTCTTTAGATTTATAAAAGGGGTTACCCCGTGAATGGTTAACCGTGTAAACCCAGATATAAAAATAGAAAATGAGTCAATAAAACAAAACAGAAATCCAATTTCTAAAAAAAATCTTAAAAAGCCGAACGGTCTATAAAACTAAAACAATTGATACAGGTTTATAGAGTTTGATTATTACCGCAATTATGAGTACTTCTAGAGTCCACTTCTTCCCCACACTACGAGAGAGAGGGAAAATGTAAAAACTACCATTAAAGCAGCCCACGCGAGACTTACTATATCCATGTGAATTCTGTCCCCTATTTCTATGAATATGAAGAAACTATTCCATTATTGTTCACTAATATAATATCACTAATATAATATATAGTTATAGTGAAATCACTGGTACAGAGTCAAAAAAAAAGGGAGAGGTATTTGGTCACCATTGATGAACTACTCCAAAAAATCCACTTATCTTATTCTTATAATGAGTTATTCTTATTATAGAATTTCTAGTAGAATCGACAAGATGTAAACACAAGTAAACAGACACTTTTCGAAGTATCCAAGGAATCTGACTCACATGTAGAAAGAATAAGACTTTTTATTTATTTTATCGTTTTTATTTTTGGAAGTAAAATGAAAGGCAATTATTAATCTAATCTAATATTGATTGAATGTCTGAGCATTCAGAGACTTTCATTAGTCTGTATCCAAAGTATCTTAGGTCCTTTTCAAAACTATACTATTAATTTAATTCACCCTCTGGCTACCCAATCTAATTGAAGACTCAGTAAGTGGAACTAAATTTAGTAGTCGAAAGTAAAGATTTACGGATTTCCCCCCACTACTTTAAGTTTTCCGTGAATCGGATAGGCAAAACTTTAGGTTAGAGAATGGAACCTCGAGAGCCAGGGGCTTAGAATCACGATAAAGAAAGTATCAAGAGTCTTTTCCTACGTTTGTTATAATAGGGGATTTCAAGTATGTTGTTGAGGCGGCACCCGGATTTGAACTGGGGAAAAAGGATTTGCAGTCCCCCGCCTTACCACTCGGCCATGCCGCCAAAACTATAGAAACTAGATTCAAATTTTATCTTTTTTTTTCAACTCCGAAAAAAATATATAGATTTTCAGTCACAAAATATAGAAGAATCCCGTATAAATCAGAACCATTAACTATTGACTGTAAATTAATGACCATTTTTGAATTAAAATCTACATTTTTTTTTCTAATAATAAAAGCAAATCATTAGAAATGTATTTATAACTAATCTATATTGAGTTTTTTCAATTAAAAAGAAAAAGAAATCTTCTTCAATTTCAATTATAACAGTAATGATGAGTATATGTAAACCCCATAATCAGAACATACGTTACGTTGTGTTATAGAGCTATAGCTCTATAATGGGGTATTTTATCTCTATAGGTATGCTTTTGAGGAGTAATTCTCAATAAATTTTTGTATTTAAATTTTTCATTGAATACATTGAAGAGAAAGTTTAATTTTTGATAGAGCACAGCATATGCTGTCCCAAACAAATAGAACTGTACCCCAATAAAAGAAGAAAAAGAGACGTATATATCTTATCTGTGCATTCTTTTTTATTTTAATAATAAAAAAAATTAATAACTAAAAAAACACAAGTTTTCTTACCTACTTCAATTCAATAATACTCTATTCAAAATAGGTAAAACTCTTTTCTGCAAATATTTTTTTGAACAATCAAATACATGAAAAAGTAAAGTGGTAAAAAAAAAAGTTTTCTATTTATTATATATATATTTATCTGCTCGAACAGATCCAAGCATGAAAACTTTTTTTTATGGTATGCAATCGAATATGTAATATCATAGGTGAAAATGAAATTACTTTTTTTATAGTCTTTACAAAACTCCATAAGTTCCAGTGGTATTTCTCAATTCTGTTCCATTTGGATCTCTTTCTTATAAAAGATTCCAATTGAATCTAGTCTCCGTTCATACGTCTTTCATATATTCCATATATCTTGGAGTTGGATAAAATTTCATGTGATTCAGTAAACAGAATAGAAATTCCATTATTGCTAGATCGAATTCTATGGATATGATTCGGTGAAGAATGAGAGATGGGATGGTATTTTTTCAATAAACGGATAAATGGGAAATTCAAAAAAGATGCTCGGGGATGGAAAAGAGGGAACATCTACAATACCCGGATTAAATCAGATACAATTTGAAGGGTTTTATCGGTTTATTGATCAGGGGTTAATAGAAGAACTTTATAAATTTCCAAAAATTGAAGATATAGATCACGAAATTGAATTTCAATTATTTGTGGAAACATATCAATTGGTAGAACCTTTGATAAAAGAACGAGATGCTGTCTATGAATCACTTACATATTCTTCTGAATTATATGTATCCGCGGGATTAATTTGGAAAACCAGTAGGAATATGCAAGAACAAAGAATTTTTATTGGAAACATTCCTTTAATGAATTCCCTTGGAACTTCTATAGTAAACGGAATATACAGAATTGTGATCAATCAAATATTGCAAAGTCCTGGTATCTATTACCAGTCAGAATTGGATCATAACGGCATTTCGGTCTATACCGGCACCATAATATCAGATTGGGGAGGCAGGTTAGAATTAGAGATTGATAAAAAAGCAAGAATATGGGCTCGTGTGAGTAGGAAACAGAAAATATCTATTCTAGTTCTATCATCAGCTATGGGTTCGAATCTAAGAGAAATTTTAGAGAATGTTTGCTACCCTGAAATTTTCTTATCTTTCTTGACCGATAAGGAGAAAAAAAAAATTGGGTCAAAAGAAAATGCTATTTTGGAGTTTTATCAACAATTTTCTTGTGTAGGTGGGGATCCAATTTTTTCTGAATCCTTATGTAAGGAATTACAAAAAAAATTCTTTCACCAAAGGTGTGAATTAGGGAGGATTGGTCGCCGAAATATTAACTCGAGACTTAATCTTAATATACCTCAGAACAATATATTTTTGTTACCACGAGATATATTAGCAGCTGCCGATCATTTGATTGGGATGAAATTTGGCATGGGTACACTTGATGATATGAATCATTTGAAAAATAAACGTATTCGCTCTGTAGCGGATCTTTTACAAGACCAGCTCGGTTTGGCTCTGGCTCGTTTAGAAAATGTAGTTAAGGGAACTATAGGCGGAGCAATTAGGCATAAATTGATACCTACTCCTCAGAATTT